ATTTCAAAGTAGCACGATCTAATTCAAAAATCTCACCCAATTGAGCACGTCTAGCATATTTTTTCACAGTAGCGGGATCGCTATAACTGACTCCGTTGAGTTCGCCGCCATAGAACTCGACAGTTACACCTACTTGTTCGACACTATATTTAGATTCCGCCCTTCTAAAAGGAACATCGGCTCTAACAATTCCGTCTCCGTCTACCAAAACAACCGGAAATGTTTCAAAAAAAGTAGGCATACGACGTACAAAAAGTTCGCGCCCCTCTTTATCTCTAAAGATAGGATGTCCTAACCACCCAACAGCTATTCCATCCCCGTTGTCCATTGAGCCCGCTCTGAATAACCCCCCCTTTGCCGGATTATTGCCGATGTAATCATAAAAAGCTAGTTTTTCGGGAATTTTAGACCAAGCTTCAGATAAACTTTGATTTTCAGCCAACCCAGCACCAATTCTTCGATATATTTCTTGTTGGAAGTATCCTTGATCCCATTGATAACGAGTGGGACCAAATAATTCAATCGGGGTAGTTGCTGAACCATACCACATAGTTCCAGCAACTACAAAAGCGGCAAAAAAGACAGCAGCAATACTACTGGAAAGGACGGTTTCAATATTTCCCATACGTAATCCTTTGTATAGGCGTTGAGGTGGACGTACACTAAGATGGAATAGACCCGCCAATATGCCCAAGGTCCCTGCTGCAATATGATGAGAGGCTATTCCTCCCGGAACAAAAGGATCAAAACCCTCCACACCCCACGCTGGATTTACGGATTGTACCCTTCCAGTTAGTCCATAAGGATCGGACACCCATATTCCAGGACCATACAATCCTGTTACATGAAATGCACCAAAACCAAAGCAAGCCACCCCTGATAGAAATAAATGAATTCCAAAGATCTTAGGCAAATCCAAAGAGGGTTTTCCTGTACGTTCATCAGTAAATATTTCTAGATCCCAATACACCCAATGCCAGATAGCTGCCAAAAAGCACAAGCCCGAAAACACAATATGTGCCCCGGCCACACCTTCGTAACTCCAAATACCCGGATTCGTTACAGTACCCCCTGTGATACTCCAACCGCCCCATGAATTGGTTATTCCTAAACGAGTCATGAAGGGTATAACGAACATACCCTGTCTCCACATTGGATCAAGAACAGGATCAGAAGGATCAAAAACTGCTAATTCGTATAGAGCCATCGAACCGGCCCAACCAGCAACCAGAGCTGTATGCATTATATGGACAGAAATCAAACGACCGGGATCATTCAATACGACGGTATGAACACGATACCAAGGCAAACCCATGGAAATACCCCTTTATCAATGAAAAATAGACACAATGTAACTTTATTGCATTGGAAAAAACTATGCTGTGGACCCTCTTTTTAGTGGATTATCTTGGGGAAAGAATTAATATTTGTTTGATTTGTTTGATTCTTTTCAATTACTTTTAGTAATAATGAAACTATTTTGTTCGTAGGAACAAAAAGAAGCAGATCTATTCTACACCCGATAAGTACCAATACGCAATGGTAGGGGAGTTGATACCATTTTATATGAGTGAATGCATATATATATTTGTTCATCATTCAAAGGACTTATTTGTAATAATTTTCCTTTATTCATTTTGTCTTCTTTATCTTTATCTTTTTTTATAAACTTAGTCAATCTATGGATAAAATATGATAAAGGCCAATATTAGTAGGACACTAAATCCATTGTTACGCTTTCACATCAAAGTGAGATATAGTACTTAATTTTTCTTTTATTTAATGCCTATTGGTGTTCCAAGAGTACCTTTTCGAAGTCCTGGAGAGGAAGATGCATTGTGGATTGACGTATAGTGCGACTTGTCAGATATATTGGGTCATATGGTATTTCCCCATTCTCTTCCCCGATCGAGATATCCTCCCCTTCGCCCAAGAAAGATTGATTGAATTATCAAAAATTTGGAGCGTGAAGTTCAATTAGATCCATTTTTTCGGGAGGGTATACAGATTAATATTATCAATTAGAATAATTTATGGTTATCTTGGTTAGGCCAATAAAATGAAGTATCCAGGCTCCGTTTAGAAAAAAACCGGTAAAAAATCTATTTATGATTACTATTTCTATCATATTCTATTTCTTTATATATTTATAATAGAAGTGATCTCAAACTGTTAATCAATCGAGTAATATGATGAATGCATTGAATATCTGTTGTAAGACATGAAATAAATTGTAAAAAGGAAGTCGTAGCAAAAGGACGTGGTATTGGGGCATTTGTCATATATGTGCAAATCCAAATCGGGCGGATCTTTACTCGGAGTAGAGCATAAACCTAAAAAAATTGAAGAAGCCCATTCAGGAACAAGAAAATTACATCGCGATTGAGATTGTATCTCGATGAAACAATACATCAATGAAAAGTTAGTTAGATAAATTTAGTAATTTTTTTTTATAGATAAACAAAACAGGCCAAAACCCATCTTTTTTGAAAAATGAAAGAAAAGCCCCTTTTTATAAGTTAAAAGCCTGGTATGAAAAAAAAATAAATAAAAGAAAGCGCTAGAATCTACATCTACACATTGATTCTTTTTTTTTTTTTCGTTATTTTTGTTGAACCGTATGCATCAAAAGGTGCATGTACGGTTTCTAAGGGATACAACTTTATCCCAATCAACCGACTTTATCGAGAACGATTACTTTTTTTAGGCCAAGGGGTTGATAGCGAGATCTCGAATCAACTTATTGGTCTTATGGTATATCTCAGTATAGAGGATGATACCAAAGATCTATATTTGTTTATAAATTCTCCTGGCGGATGGGTAATACCCGGAGTAGCTATTTATGATACTATGCAATTTGTGCGACCAGATATACAGACAATATGCATGGGATTAGCCGCTTCAATGGGATCTTTTATTCTGGTCGGAGGAGAAATTACCAAACGTCTAGCATTCCCTCACGCTTGGCGCCAATGAGTTTTTTATTTGATTTGAGAGAAAAAAGAAGACTATGCCTTCGCGCTATATGAAATATGAATATTAAGTAATAATAGCATGGCACTTCGAATTCGATATGATAAATTTTTTTAACCCTTAAATTATGTATCGAAAGAGTAGTATGAGATAAAAGGTATTTCCGATTTTATCTAATCTATCGGGAGGCCTATTTCAGCGTCACAAACTTTTTTGTTTTCACGCCGGGAGGCTCTTAACAATATTTAGGTTATGAAAGAATATGAAAATAAAAAAAATCTTGTTTTTTTATTTGAAAAAAAAAAAAAAGAAACTTTGGGATTGCTAAATAACAGACGAAATAAATATATAAAGCAACGGAGCCATCATAGTATTTTTGAACTACTCCAAAAACAAAAAGAAGGGTGGTTATTGGATCATTTACCAACCCGAGTCTGATAGACCCTATATTTAATTTATTTGATATTTAAGTGATATTTAAGTAAGGTAAAAACGAATTCCATTATAGAGCCGTATGCAATGCGTAAAAGATGCCTGTACGGTTGTTCAATTATATATTTTATTATTCTTTATCTCTTCACCTTATCATCATGCGAGATAGAATAAACATTTATTATGTTATATCATCAGGGTAATGATCCATCAACCTGCTAGTTCTTTTTATGAGGCACAGACGGGAGAATTTATCTTGGAAGCGGAAGAACTTTTGAAGCTGCGCGAAACCGTCACAAGGGTTTATGTACAAAGGACAGGCAAACCCTTATGGGTTGTATCCGAAGATATGGAAAGAGATGTTTTTATGTCAGCAACAGAAGCCCAAGCTCATGGAATTGTTGATCTTGTAGCGACTGAATAAAAAAGAAAAAATAACAAAAATTTCAGACGAATTGGTGATTTGAGATTTTATCTTCTTACCGGATTTAATATTCTATTCATTAATCTATTAATATAGAAATCAAATAATTCATAATCATCCGGTTAAGATCGATCTAAACCAGCCCATTATGTATATGATTCAATATGCCAACTATTAAACAACTTATTAGAAACACAAGACAGCCAATCAGAAATGTCACGAAATCCCCCGCTCTTGGGGGATGTCCTCAGCGACGAGGAACATGTACTAGGGTGTATGTGCGACTCGTTCAGATCATGGGCTAGGACAAAAGAAAGAAAACAATTGATCCAGTATCAACGATCAGTACCAGTGAATAGACTAGAATGGAAGAACTCCATTCAATATCTAAAAATCAAAAAGATCTATCCTTCTATTGTGGTATCAAATGTATGGTTTCCGTTGGTGCAAATCCAATCAACTCCGTTTTAAATTTAAGATGAGAAAGAATTCTCCATTGATAGCAAATGATATCCATTAAGCAGGGGAAATACTATTTTAAAAAGCAGAAAAATTATGCCTTACTCTTGCAAGAACGGACTAACAGGGTCAGCTACTCAGCTAATCTTCATAATTAAATACCGTTACTGTATAAGTAGATCTCATTGTGAAAGACCTCGTACTGGATAATTATGGGTAGAGCCAAAGAGTGTGAACTGTACAAGTTAACAATAACATTGATTAAATGAAAGAAGGGCTCCGGTGTATAGAGAGGACCTCACCGTTTAAGAAGTAACCATAGAAACGATGGAACCCACTATATCCATTTATATTTACTACTTTTATGTGTTTTTGATACCTAATATCAATACAATTTTTTCTAGGCATTTCACCTAGAAAAAAAAAAAAAAAAAAAATCGTGGTCGGGAAGGTTATAGTAGCAAAAGCCATTGGAATTCAAATTTTATACATTGGAAGAATCCGTTTTGTTATTAATAGACTAGGATACGGGAAGGGAATAACTGAAAGAAAGGAAATCGATTAGTTATTCATCAAAGTTTCATTTATTCAATGACCAGAATTAAACGAGGGTATATAGCTCGAAGACGTAGAACAAAAATTCGTTTATTTGCATCAACCTTTCGAGGGGCTCATTCAAGACTTACTCGTACTATTACTCAACAGAAAATAAGAGCTTTGGTTTCGGCTCATCGGGATAGAGGTAGACAAAAGAGAGATTTTCGTCGGTTGTGGATCACTCGGATAAATGCAGTAATTCGCGAGAATAAAGTATACTTCAGTTATAGTAAATTTATACACAATCTGTACAAGAGACAGTTACTTCTTAATCGTAAAATACTTGCACAAATAGCTATATTAAATAAGAGTTGTCTTTATATGATTTCCAATGAGATCATAAAATAAAGAGATTGGAAGGAATCCGTTGGAATAGTTTAAATGGAGTTCCCTGGAGAATGAACTCTGGGAAGGTAGAGTAGAAATTAGTATGATAAAATATGATAAAGTCATCAAAATGAAGAAAGACGTTAAATAAAAAATATTTATTCCTCTTCTCCCATTTTTTTTCTTACGACAGGACATTTCGATTTTACGATTTTTCGAACAAAAAAAAAAACGTCAATCCGCATTTGAGTTTGGATTGGAATTTTATTTTGATTCAATTCAATTGAAGAGTCAACCTATTTTTTTTCTGGTTCTAAGACCAGCAGCTCTAGCGGTTGACTCGCTTCTTTCAAATTGTTTCTCATTATTAAGAAAAGGTAACGGAGATAAAATACGAGCTTGTTTTATAGCAATAGTAATTAATCGTTGTTGTTTTAAGGTCAATCTATTCACCCGTCTAGATAATATTTTTCCTTGTTCGCTAATAAATCGACTAATTAAACTCATGTTTCTATAATCAATTCGATCCCCCGATTGGATCGGAGGCAAACGCCTACGAAAAGATCGCTTAGATTTAAGAAAGATTCGCTTGGATTTATCCATGGTTTGTTTATTCCTTATCCTGAAAATCCCAATCCTATTTCTTAATTCTACATCATCTTTGATCCGATCGAAATAGGATTTGGTTTGTTTATATTTATTTGTTTCTATTTAACTATTTAAATAAATAAAAAAAAAAATTTAAATAAATTATATATTGTTATATATAATATGTAATTTTTCATCTTCCTTGGAAGACTGACACACGAGCGATCGGTTCGATCTATTTCTTTATCTCCCCATGAATCGTATGTTTGTAACAACAGGGACAGAATTTTCTCAATTCCAATCGACTAGGCGTATTGTGTCGATTCTTTTGAGTAATATATCTGGAAATGCCCATTGATTCCTTATTAACACGATTTCGAACACAACTGGTACATTCCAAAATAACCGTTACTCGGACATCTTTACCCTTAGCCATGAACCTCCTTTGGTTTTTGATTCACTCAATTCTTTAATTTTCCGACCCGAAGCAAGGAAGAAGAAAGGACACAAAAATAGAAGCAGGTAACTCGAAATCAAATTATGAAAGAAATATTTTGTTGCAATCAATATAGTAATAAATAATAAGTAATATAATGATTTCTAACTATATTTATAATTTTTAATTGCCGTACAGTATTTCATTTTCAGTTAAGTATCTTGTATGATATTGTTGCCCCAACCACCGCATTTCCGTTCTATTATTAATTTAATTTGAGCCTGAGCCCGAGTTCATAGTTTCACTGAGGGTGAAACCGCTTTTTCTTTGTTTTTTTTTTTTTAGAAAGAATAAGTAAAAAAAGAAAAAACAAAGAAAAAAAGAAGGGAGGGGTAGGGATTAGTTACAGATATTTGATTGTATCTCTAATCTTCTTCCCCCTTCCCATATCAATAGCTAGAATGAAAAAAAGGGGAATATCAACGCATCCGGAAAAAAACGATTGATCTCTATCAATAAACCTGCTAAAGCCCCGAACCATAGAGTACTTACTACCGGTGCCACGGAGAGATATGTTTTTAGATCTCGCATTTTAAAAACTCCTCTTTCTGTATTCGTTATTGTAATTTTATTGTAATTTGTAATACCTAATGGTAATACATATATGACCGGATGTGTATATGTAGTTAATGACTTACCACTTGTACGCGGAGTTCCTAATTCAAATTGAAATGTACAAAATAGATATTTATTTAAAGAAAAAAATACGTCCATTTCCGCCTTAAATTCCTAAAAAATATTAATTTTTTGTGGTAGATTTCATATTTATTTCATACTTTATATAAGTCTTTTACCATATTATATGTTTGTTATATGATATATGAGACCAAAAGGAAGAAGGAAGAAATGATAAGATAGTTTGTGTATATCAATGTAGGAAATAAAGATGTGGAAAACAAGGCAGGGATTCTCTACAATGACACTGTAGACCAATTGAAAGGGATGTAGCGCAGTTTGGTAGCGCGTTTGTTTTGGGTACAAAATGTCACGGGTTCAAATCCTGTCATCCCTACCTATTACTTATCTTCTGAGCAGTAACGAGGGATCAATTGAGATCAATTAATAAAATTGTACATATTTAATTAAATAAATATTTAATTTTTATTTTTTATAGTATATATATATGCAAGATAAATTGGGGTTACAAAATATTTATTGTGATAATAAAGCGCTCTTAGTTCAGTTCGGTAGAACGTGGGTCTCC